TGTGGTGCGATTGATGGAGGATTGGCGCTTATATACTTACCTCCCCCTGGAGTGCTAATTTGAGTATTGAAAATGCGACAAATTTAAAATATTATCTAGGGAAAAGCGTGTTAAAAAAGGTGATAACTATATAAGAGGGGGGGGGGAAATATAGATTATAAGGTTGAGTCTTGAATTAATAGTTATGTCCTGTGACCATTGACTGTAATGCCCTCCGCCTACCATTATGGGGATGCTCAAGATGCAGTTAAGTCCAGCTACAATTCATGCTCCGGGTCGGGGCCTCAGACGGCCATAGCTGAGTCCAAGCATCCCCCAAAAAATTAAAAATACCAAATGTATGACACCACAGTTATGTGTGAGCATGGGCTGATTAGTCATTAGTCCATCGAGATGTCTTATTTAAGAGGAACGAGTGGGCGATTTTAGGTGAGATGGCCCTGAAGAAAGAACCAGATGTCTGATAAAGTTCATTAAATAGCTACCCCCACAATACATGGGCCCGGAGCGAGAACGAGGATCCCTGCCAAGCGGGTTGCTGGTTTCACGCGGCATGGTAATTAAGCTCGTGATCTAGGGGACGGGATACGCATGTTCGCAAGAATTGATTTGACTTAAATGTGCTATGTACTATCAAGCAGGGGTATGTACCATGTACTGTGAACAATGGAATGTACGTGCTTGTAAGCATGGGGCATATAATGTAATGCACTATTATACATAGTATGTCCTGATACATTAATTTTATGTACTATAAGCGCATAAGGTTAAATTATATATTTCATCATGTGGTTCGTGTAGTTAGTGATATGTAATACATAAATTGGCTGTTGAGTGAGAAAGCTGTATTAAATTACTAAAGGTTTTTGGAAATTTAATACTGATAAGGTTCTTGATTTTTATGGAGCTATATTAATATGCGTCAGGGAATAGTTTAAATAGAACTTCAGCTTTGGGTGTTGACGGTGGGGCTGTGGCTTCTTCCTTGAGTCTTAGGGAGGTTAGTTGTTCTCCTTTTCTGGTTTACAAGACCAGTGTATTGAGTATACTACAAAGACTTGTCTTCATTTTAGGAGGTTGTTTTCAATTGAACTGGTAATTGGTATGAGTACAAGGATAATGAGGAAATATAGAATGGATGCTAGTTGTCCAATAATAATGAAGGGGTGTTCAACTGGTTGTCCTCCAATTCATGTAAGTGTTAGCAGGTCTGCTACTAGGACTCAGAATAAGCATTGACTGAGTGGTCGAAAAATTATGCTGCGTTGATTAGATGTATGGAGGAGAGGTATGAGAATTAGGATTAGGATGGATGAGATTAGGGCTAGGACTCCTCCTAGTTTATTAGGAATTGATCGCAGAATTGCGTATGCAAATAGGAAATATCATTCGGGCTTAATATGGGGAGGTGTATTGAGTGGGTTTGCTGGGGTGTAGTTGTCAGGGTCTCCGAGCAGGTCTGGTACGAATAATACTAGTAATATTAGGAAGAGAATTAGGAGTAGGATACCCAGGATATCTTTGATGGTATAGTAGGGGTGGAAGGGAATTTTATCTGCATCTGATGGGATCCCTGTTGGATTGTTGGATCCTGTTTCGTGGAGAAAAAGTAGGTGGACCATAGCAAGTGCTGCAATAATAAATGGGAGGATAAAGTGGAAGGCGAAGAATCGGGTTAGGGTTGCTTTATCTACTGAAAAGCCTCCTCAGATTCATTCGACTAAGTTTGTGCCAATATATGGGATTGCTGAAAGGAGGTTAGTGATAACTGTTGCTCCTCAAAATGATATTTGTCCTCATGGTAGAACATATCCTACGAATGCTGTGGCTATAACTGTAAATAGGAGAATTACTCCAATGTTTCATGTTTCTAGAAAAGTATATGATCCATAGTATAGACCTCGTCCTACGTGGATAAATAGGCAAATAAAAAATATTGATGCTCCGTTTGCGTGTATATATCGGATGATTCAGCCATAGTTGACGTCTCGGCAGATATGGGTGACTGAGGAGAATGCTGTTATTGTGTCGGATGTGTAGTGTATTGCTAGGAATAGGCCTGTGAGAATTTGTAGGATTAAGCAAATTCCTAGTAGGGAGCCGAAGTTTCATCAGGATGAAATGTTTGATGGGGCTGGGAGGTCAATGAATGCATTGTTTACAATTTTTATTAGTGGGTGGGTTTTTCGAATATTTGTCATTGGTGTTCTTGTAGTTGAATGACAACGATGGTTTTTCATATCATTAGTCGTGGTTAGATTCCATGCGAGAATAATGATAACATACATTGTATTTATTTTAAGTATCATATTTGTGCTTGGTTTTGTGGGGTTTTCTTCAAAACCTTCGCCTATTTATGGGGGGTTGGGTTTAATTGTGAGTGGTGGGGTTGGTTGTGGTATCGTATTAAATTTTGGTGGGTCTTTTTTAGGTTTAATGGTGTTTTTAATTTATTTAGGGGGAATAATAGTGGTTTTTGGTTATACAACGGCGATAGCTACGGAGCAATATCCTGAGATTTGATTGTCTAGTAAGGCTGTTTTAGGGGCTTTTATTACTGGCTTATTAATGGAGGTTGTGATGGTTTATTATGTACTGAAGGATGAGGAGGTGGAAATTGTGTTTCAGTTTAATGGGCTTGGGGATTGAGTTATTTATGATACGGGGGATTCTGGATTTTTTAGTGAGGAAGCTATAGGGATTGCAGCTTTATACAGTTATGGTACTTGATTAGTTATTGTGACTGGGTGGTCTTTGTTAATTGGTGTAGTAGTCATTATGGAAATTACTCGTGGAAATTAAATAGGATTATGCTGATGATAATTGTGACTAGGAAGGATAAGAAATAGAGTTTGATCAAGCCTTTTTGGTTTGTGACTATAATTGATAGTTTTGTTTGGGCAAGTGAAGTTGTTTTTGGTAAAATGTTTTCGAGTCAAATTAGGTCTAGGAGAGAGGATGCTGATTTTTGACTTATTGTTAGGTTTATGTAAGGGGCTAGGCGGTGCATAATTGTGGGGAAATATCCTAGTATGTTGGAAAATTTAAAAGTATTTGTTGGATAACTAAGTTTTAGGTTCTGGGTTATGTTGCTGATCTCTAGTGCTAGAATAAAACCTAGAATTGTTACTGCTAGGGCTATTATCTTTAGGTAATGGGGCATTGTTATTTGGGGAATTGTTGTTGGGGGAATGTTGTTAGAAATAATAAATCCTGCGAAAAGGCTTCCAATTAGTAGACGTTTAATGGAGTTTATTAGGAAGGGATTATTTTCGTTGATGGTAATTAGGGTTGGGAATCGAGGTTGTCCTAGGAGTGCAAAGAAAATGATGCGGGTACTGTAAATGGCTGTGAAAGAGGTGGCAATTAGCGTTATTAAAAGGGCTCAGGCGTTGGTGTACGACATATTAGCAGCTTCAATAATTAGGTCTTTGGAATAAAATCCAGTAAGGAAAGGCATTCCTGTCAGTGCAAGGCTGCCAATAATTAAGGCTGTTGTGGTGAATGGTATAGTTTTGAATAGGCCCCCTATTTTTCGAATGTCTTGTTCATCATTTAAGCTATGAATAATAGAGCCAGAGCATATGAATAGTATAGCTTTGAAGAAGGCATGGGTGCAGATGTGAAGGAATGCCAAGTAGGGTTGATTAATGCCAATTGTTACTATTATTAGGCCGAGTTGGCTGGATGTGGAAAAAGCGATAATTTTTTTGATATCATTTTGGGTGAGAGCACATATTGCTGTAAATAGGGTGGTAATAGCCCCTAGGCATAATAGGATAGATTGTGCGAATTTGTTATTTTCCGTCAGTGGGTAAAAACGGATTAGTAGAAAAATTCCTGCTACTACTATTGTGCTTGAGTGGAGTAGTGCTGATACAGGAGTTGGGCCTTCTATTGCGGAGGGTAGTCATGGATGTAAGCCGAATTGGGCGGATTTCCCGGTTGCGGCTAGTGCGAGGCCTATTAGGGGCATGTTGGAGTCATTTGGGTTTAGTATAAAAATTTGTTGGAAGTCTCAAGCGTTAAGGTTTGTGAGGAATCAGGCTATTGCTAGAATAAAGCCAATATCGCCGATGCGGTTATATAGGATTGCTTGTAAAGCTGCTGTGTTTGCATCTGTTCGTCCATGTCATCATCCAATGAGTAAAAATGATATGATTCCTACGCCTTCTCATCCAATGAATAGTTGAAATAGGTTATTTGCTGTGACGAGAATAAGTATAGTGATGAGAAATAGGAGGAGATATTTAAAGAATTGATTAATGTTAGGGTCCGAGTGTATATATCATATTGAAAATTCCATGATGGATCATGTGACAAATAATGCTACTGGGACAAATATTATTGAGAAATAATCTATTTTAAAGCTAAGTGATAATTTAATGGTTTGAATAGTAAGTCAGTGTCAGTTTGAGATAATTATTTCTTGGCCTGTGTAGATAAACATTATTGTGGGGACTATGCTGGTGAGAAAGGCACATGAGATGGTTATTTTTACATAGAATGGGTAATTAGAGGTTTTGTAGTTTTCGGAACTTGTAATTAGAATGGGAATAATTAATAATAGTAGGGTAGTTAGTGTAAAGGAGGAGAATAGGTTTATTACTTTTATTTGGAGTTGCACCAATTTTTTGATTCCTAAGACCAACGGATATCTATCATCCTCTAAAAGTTCGAAAAAGCCGTGTTATTACGCACGGGTTATAGGGATTAGCAGTTCCTATAAACTTTTTCGGTAAATAAGAAGGTATAAATTTCTATTATCAGATTCACAATCTAATGTTTTTTTTAAACTATATTTACAGTACAAAGTTCCTAGAATGATTTTTGGATTCAATGATAGTAGAAGCAAGGGTAGAATGTGTAATGACATGAGGGCGTTTTCTCGCGTGAAGGAGGGTGGGATGTTATTAATATGATGGGTATATTTACCTCGTTGTGTTGTGATTAATATATAGAGAGAATATAGGGCGGTGATTACTATGTTTAGTCCTATTAGAATAATTGTAATGTTGGATCATGAGAAAGAAGATATTACTACGAATAATTCTCCGATTAGGTTAATTGTTGGGGGGAGAGCTAAATTAGTTAGGCTTGCTAAGAGTCATCAGGTGGCTATTAGTGGAAGGAAGGTTTGTAGGCCTCGGGCTAAAATTATTGTTCGACTGTGAATTCGTTCGTAGTTAGAATTTGCTAGGCAAAAAAGTATAGAGGAGGTAAGGCCATGGGCAATTATTAGGGCTGTGGCTCCCATATAGCTTCAGGGTGTTTGAATGAGGATAGCTACGATAACGAGTGCTATATGGCTAACAGAGGAATATGCAATTAGTGACTTGAGGTCTGTTTGACGGAGACAGATTGAGCTGGTTATAATTATGCCTCATAGAGATAATATAATGAATGGATATGCTATAAATTCGGTAAGTGGATTTAGGAATGTTGTAATTCGTAGCATGCCATATCCTCCTAGTTTTAGTAGAATTGCTGCAAGAACTATGGAGCCTGCAATGGGGGCTTCTACATGGGCTTTGGGTAGTCAAAGGTGGAGACCATATAACGGTATTTTTACTATGAAGGCTATTATACATGCTAATCATATGAAGACGTTTGATCAGGAGTTGGGTAGGGGTTGTATTCAGTATTGGAGCATTAAGAAGTTTAGGGATCCAGTAATATTTTGGAGATAGACTAATGCAACTAGTAGTGGGAGAGAGCCTACTAGTGTGTAAAATAGGAAGTAAAGACCGGCGCTTAGGCGTTCTGTTTGATTTCCTCATCGGGTGATAATAATAAGTGTGGGGACTAGTGTCGCTTCAAATAAAATATAGAAGAGAATAAGTTCTATAGCAGTAAAGGTTATAATTAGGAATAGTTGCAGTAGAATTAGTATGGTAATATATAGCTTTTTTCGGGTAAGGCTTTCTTTTGATAAGTGGTGTTGGCTGGCTGTTAATATCAAGGGGAGAAGTCATATGGTCAAAATTAATAGTGGTGTTGATAGGGAGTCAGAAAAGAATGTTAGCGAGAAGTTGAGACTATTATCACTGAATTGATTTATGAGGAGAAGGCCTGTGAGGCTAATTAATAAGCTGTGGGTTGTAGAGTTAATTCAGATTATACTGCCCTTTGATAGTCAGGTCAGGGGTATGAGTATAATTGTAGGGATAATATACTTTAGCATTGAAGTAGATTGAGGTTTTGGACGTAGTCAGTACCATATGTATTTGACACTATTACTAGTAGGGATAGTCCTAGTGCTGCCTCGCAAGCTGCGAAAACCAGTAAGATAATAGGTATTATGCTCGCTAGGGTGAAATGTGAATTTAGGATTGTTAAGGTAGCTAGTACAAATAGGGATAGTATCATACCCTCTAAGCATAGGAGAGAGGATATGAGGTGAGATCGATATATTAATAGTCCTGCGAGGGATACTATGAATGCTGTTATGATATTTATATATACTAAGGACATTTGGTAATTGTGAATTAAATCACAATCTAATGAGTCGAAATCATTTATTTTATTTTAAACTAAGTACCATATTCAGTTCATTCTAGTCCTTTTTGGGTTCATTCGTAAGCTAAACTTGCGGCTAATAGTAAAATTAGAAAAAGAGCTATAGTAAGTATTGTGTTTAGGTTGTTTGTTTGTGAGGCTCATGGTAATGGTAGAAGGAGTGCAATTTCCAGGTCGAAAAGAAGAAATGTAATGGCTACTAGGAAGAATTTTATGGAGAAAGGTAAACGAGCTGATCCCATAGGATCAAATCCACATTCGTATGGGCTTGTTTTTTCTGAATATACGTTCAGTTGAGGAAGTCAGAATGCAATAATAACAAGTAGTGAGGCTAATGTAAAATTAGTTAGAAGGGCTAGTATTAGGTTTATTATTCTTTTTCGGGTTATACCGAAACTAACTGATTGGAAGTCAGTTGTACTGGTTGATACTAAAAGAATATGAGCCTCATCAATAGATAGATACGTAAAGGAATAGTCATACTACGTCTACGAAATGTCAGTATCAGGCAGCGGCTTCGAAGCCGAAATGGTGGCTGGAAGTAAAGTGAAATTTTAATTGGCGGAAAAAGCAGACAATTAGGAAGGTAGATCCAATGATGACGTGGAGGCCGTGAAAGCCTGTGGCTACAAAGAAAGTTGAGCCGTAGATTCCATCTGAGATGGTGAAAGGTGCTTCATAGTATTCTGAGGCTTGAAGTAGTGTAAAATAGACGCCAAGTGCAATAGTAATAAATAGAGCTTGCAGTATATGGTTGCGGTTTCCTTCTATAAGGCTATGATGTGCTCAGGTGATAGAGACTCCTGAAGCCAGTAAAACGGAGGTATTAAGTAATGGGACTTCTAGGGGATTAAGTGGGTGAATGCCTGTTGGGGGCCAGCATCCGCCTAGCTCAGGTGTTGGGGCAAGGCTTGAGTGGTAAAATGCCCAGAAGAATCCGGTGAAAAATAAGACCTCAGAAATAATAAAAAGGATTATCCCATAGCGGAGGCCTTTTTGGACGGTTGGAGTGTGGTGTCCTTGGAAAGTACTCTCTCGGATAATGTCTCGTCATCATTGGTATATTGTAAGTATATTTGTTGTTAGGCCGAGTGTTAGTAGAATAATTGAGTTAAAGTGGAATCATATAATTAAGCCAGAGGTTATCAGTAGGGCTGATAGAGCTCCTGTTAGGGGTCAGGGACTTGGATTAACTATGTGGTAAGCATGTGTTTGGTGTGTCATTATGTGTTGTCATGCAGGTAGAGGCTGACTAGAAGAGTAAATACGTAGGCTTGGATTATGGCTACTGCGAACTCAAGAATTGTAAGTAGTACTAGAATAATGAATGTGATAAGGGCTGTTGTAGTACTGATGCTTATTAGTGCAAGTGTGGCTCCTCCAATCAGGTGAATTAGCAAGTGTCCTGCAGTAATGTTGGCTGTTAGTCGTACAGCTAGGGCAATTGGTTGAATAAAAAGACTAATAGTCTCGATAATAATTAATATAGGAATTAACGGGGTTGGTGTTCCTTGTGGAAGAAAGTGGGCAAGTGATGCCTTAGTCTTGTTGCGGAAGCCAGTGACTACAGCTCCTGCTCATAGGGGGATGGCCATACCTAGGTTTATTGATAGTTGTGTAGTTGGTGTAAATGAATGAGGTAATAGGCCCAGAAGATTTGTGGATCCAATAAATAGAATTAGGGATATAAGTATTAATGTTCATGTTTGCCCTTTAGCATTATGAATGCCTATTATTTGTTTTGATACAAGTTGGAGTGCTCATTGTTGGAGGGAGATAAGGCGGTTATTTACTAGACGGTTTGATGTTGGAAATAATATACTAGGAAATATAACAATTAGGGTGGCGAGTGGAAGGCCTAGAATTATTGGGGTAATAAAAGAGGCAAATAAATTTTCGTTCATTTCGTTTCTCAAGGGGTATTTTGTTTTTGTGTCTTGGTTAGTAGAATTTCTGGATTAATATAGAAATTGTGTTTTGAAATTTTTAATTGGAAAATAATGAAGAGAACTAGGAATATTGATATAATCATAGTGAGTCATGTGGATGTATCTAGTTGTGGCATTTCATTAAGGAAGGTATTGTGCCCTCAGTCTCTAGCTTAAAAGGCTAGTGCTATCTTAGCTTCTTAACGATTTTATAATATTGATGCAGATCATTTTTCAAAATATTTTAGTGGAACTAGTTCAAGGACAATGGGTATGAAGCTGTGATTCGATCCGCAGATCTCAGAGCATTGTCCGTAGTATAGACCTGGTCGAGTCGATATAAGAGTTGTTTGGTTTAAGCGACCTGGGATTGCGTCCGTCTTCAGTCCTAGAGAAGGTACGGCTCAGGAGTGTAATACGTCTTCAGAAGAAACTAATATTCGGATTGTTATTTCTATTGGCAGAACAACTCGGTTATCCACTTCTAGTAGTCGTAACTCCCCGGGCTTTAATTCTGATGTTGGAATTATATAGGAGTCAAAGCTTAGGTCTTCATAGTCCGTATATTCATAGCTTCAGTATCATTGATGTCCTATGGTTTTTACTGTAAGGGATGGATTATTAATCTCATCTATCATGTACAAGATTCGCAAAGAAGGGAGGGCAATTAGGATTAGAATAATAGCTGGTAGAATAGTTCAGATTGTCTCCACTTCTTGGGCATCTATTGTACTAGTGTGAGTTAATTTTGTCGTTAGCATTAATGAAATAACGTATAGTACTAGTGAGCTAATTAGAAAAACAATTATTAATGTGTGATCATGGAAATGTAGTAATTCTTCTATAATAGGTGACGTTGCATCTTGGAAGCCTAATTGTATAGGGTAAGCCATATGAGATATACAGGGTTTTCACCTGTAACTTAACTTTGACAAAGTCATATAATATTTTACTAACACCTCATTAATTGAGAAAGACATAATGGTTATGATGTTGGCTTGAAACCGGCTATGGAGGGTTCGATTCCTTCCTTTCTTATTTTAAATTGACGTATGTAGGTTCTTCAAATGTGTGATATGGTGGAGGACATCCGTTTAGTCACTCTAGGTTTGTTGTTGTCAGCTCTACGGTTAGGACTTCTCGCTTAGATGCAAATGCCTCTCAGATAATAAAAATTATTAGTATGACTGCTGTTAGAGAAATAAATGAGCCTATGGATGAAATAGTATTTCATATTGTATATGCATCCGGGTAGTCAGAGTAGCGTCGTGGTATACCAGACAATCCTAGGAAATGTTGTGGGAAAAAGGTTATATTTACACCCACAAATATGATTACAAAATGAATTTTAGCTCATGTATTGTTAAGGGTGTATCCCGAGAATAGCGGAAATCAGTGAACAAATCCTCCTATGATAGCGAACACGGCTCCTATTGATAGTACGTAGTGAAAATGTGCAACTACATAATACGTGTCGTGGAGAACAATGTCAAGAGAAGAATTGGCAAGAACAATGCCGGTCAGGCCTCCAACTGTAAAAAGAAAAATAAAGCCTAGGGCTCATATTATAGCAGGTGATCATTTAATATTGCCTCCATGAAGTGTAGCCAATCAGCTAAAGACTTTTACTCCAGTTGGGATAGCAATAATCATGGTAGCTGATGTGAAATAGGCTCGTGTGTCAACATCTATTCCAACTGTAAACATGTGGTGAGCTCATACAATAAATCCTAAGAATCCAATTGATATTATGGCTCAGACTATTCCCATATATCCAAATGGTTCTTTTTTTCCTGAGTAGTATGTTACGATGTGAGAAATTATGCCAAAGCCGGGTAGAATAAGAATATATACTTCAGGGTGGCCAAAGAATCAGAACAGGTGTTGGTACAGAATAGGGTCTCCACCTCCTGCTGGGTCAAAGAAAGTTGTATTTAGATTTCGGTCTGTTAATAGTATTGTAATTCCGGCTGCTAGTACAGGAAGTGAGAGAAGTAGCAACACAGCGGTAATTAGTACGGATCACACGAACAGGGGGGTTTGATATTGTGATATGGCAGGGGGTTTTATATTAATAATTGTTGTAATGAAGTTAATGGCCCCTAAAATTGAAGAGACACCTGCTAGGTGTAAGGAAAAAATAGTTAGATCTACTGAAGCTCCTGCATGGGCCAGATTACCAGCTAGAGGGGGATATACAGTTCAGCCTGTTCCTGCACCAGCTTCAACTATAGATGATGCTAGAAGTAGTAGGAAAGAGGGTGGGAGAAGCCAGAAGCTTATGTTATTTATTCGGGGAAATGCTATGTCTGGAGCACCAATTATTAAGGGAACCAGTCAATTACCGAATCCTCCAATTATGATAGGTATTACTATAAAGAAAATTATTACGAATGCATGTGCGGTTACAATTACGTTATAAATTTGGTCATCTCCAAGTAGGGTTCCCGGTTGACCCAGTTCAGCACGAATTAATAGGCTTAGAGCTGTTCCTACTATGCCTGCTCAGGCACCGAATAGTAGGTAGAGGGTGCCGATGTCTTTATGATTAGTTGAAAATAATCAGCGGTTGATGAACATAGGTAAAATGGCTGAGTGAAGCATTAGACTGTAAATCTAAAGATAGAGGTTAATAATCCTCTTTTTACCAGGTCCTGTGGTGAAATTTCATGTTGAATTGCAAATTCAAAGAAGCAGCTTCAAATTCTGCCGGGGCTTCTCCCGCCTTTTTTTCTTCGCGGCGGGAGAAGTAGATTGAAGCCAGTTGATTAGGGTATTTAGCTGTTAACTAAAGTTTCGTGGGGGTGGAGCCCACCAATCTAGTGAGGATTTAGCTTAATTAAAGTGGTTGATTTGCATTCAATTGATGTAAGATATGGTCTTGCAGTCCTTATCAGGAGTTAAGTATATTATACTTGCTTAGGGCTTTGAAGGCTCTTGGTCTAGGTTAACCTAAACTCCTATCCTAATACTGATAAGATTGGTGTGAGTGGTAATAGCATGGTAGATAGGATAATTATTGTAGGTATAAGGACTATTTGTTTTGTGGTAGAAAATTGTCATTTTATTTTTATATTATTCACGGAAGGAAATATTGTTAGTGCGGTAGAATATGTGAGTCGTATGTAGAAATATAAGTTTAGGAGTGCTGTGATTGCCATGAGGGTAGGTAAAATGAGGTTATCATTTTTTGTTATTTCTTGAATAATTATTCATTTTGGCATAAATCCTGATAGTGGGGGAAGTCCTCCTATTGATAGGAGAGTCACAAGAATTAGAACAGATATTACAGGTATTTTGTTTCAGGTGTGTGATAGTGATAGAGTGGTAGTAGCTGAGTTAGCTATAAATAGTGAGAATATAGTGGAGGTTATAATAATATAAATGATTAGGTTTAGTAATGTTATTGTGGGATTATATGGCAGGACTGCTGTTATTCAGCCTATGTGGGCAATTGATGAATATGCCATGATTTTTCGTAGTTGTGTTTGGTTTAGTCCTCCTCAGCCTCCAATTATAATCGATAAAATGGAAATAGTTAGGATTATGTTCAAATTAATGGACGGGAAAATTTGGTAAAGTACCGATATGGGTGCTAACTTTTGTCACGTTAGTAGGAGCAGGCCTGATGATAGAGGGATGCCTTGTGTTACTTCTGGGACTCAAAAGTGAAATGGGGCTATTCCTAGTTTTATGGTGAGGGCTATTGTTATAAGTATAGATGCTATTGGGTTAAATAATTTTATTACGGTTCATTGGCCTGAAAATATTAGATTGATAATGACGGCTATTATTAGTAATATTGAGGCTGTGGATTGGGTTAAAAAATATTTTGTGGATGCTTCTGTAGCCCGTGGGTTGTGTTTTTTTATTATAATAGGGATGATGGCGAGCATGTTTATTTCAAATCCGATCCAGACAAGTAATCAATGGGAGCTAATTATGACAATAATAGTGCCTAGTATTAGTGTTGATAGAATAATAATAAAGATAATTGGGTTTATTAGTACGGGAAGGATATAAACCAACATTTTCGGGGTATGGGCCCGATAGCTTAATTAGCTGACCTTACTACTAGAATTTGGTGTAATTGGGAGCACAAAGAGTTTTGGATTCTTGGGAGTAGGTTCAATTCCTATAGTTCTAGAAATAAGAGGGCTTAAACCTCTATTATTTACTCTATCAAAGTAACTCTTTTGTCAGACATATTTCTTATGTTTGTGGGGGAATGCTTGATAGGAGAATGGGTAGTGATACATGTCATATACATAGGGCTAGTGTAAGGGGTAAGAAATTTTTTCATAATAAATGTATTAGTTGGTCATAGCGAAATCGAGGATAAGATGCTCGAATTCATAGGAAGGAAATTGTTAACAGTAGAGATTTAATAGTAAAGTTGATTGTGTAGAGTTCTGGTAAGATTGGGTTGTGAAATGCTCCGAGGAATAAAGTTGTTGTGAAAATATTTATCATAATAATATTTGCATATTCTGCCATGAAAAATAGGGCGAACGGTCCTGCTGCATATTCTACATTAAAGCCAGAGACTAGTTCTGATTCGCCTTCGGTGAGATCGAAGGGGGCTCGGTTTGTTTCTGCTAGTGTTGAGATGAATCATATTATTGCTAAGGGTCATGCTGGGAAAATAAGTCATACTTGTTCTTGTGTAATGATTAAAGTGGTAAGGGTGAAGGATCCGTTTATTAGGAGGACTGACAGTAGGATAATGGCTAGTGTTACTTCATATGAAATTGTTTGTGCTACTGCTCGTAGGGCTCCGATTAGTGCGTATTTAGAATTGGAGGCTCAGCCTGATCAGAGGATGGAATACACGGCCAGGCTTGATATTGCTAGTATAAATAGGACTCCTAGGTTCATGTTGATGAGAGGATATGGTATGGGTAGGGGAATTCATATAGTTAGAGCTAAACTTAGGGCTAGGATAGGGGCTAAAATGAATATTGAGATTGAAGATGTAGCGGGTTGTAGTGGCTCTTTGATAAAGAGTTTGATGGCATCTGCAATAGGTTGGAGCAGGCCGTAGGGGCCTACGACATTTGGGCCTTTTCGAAATTGCATATACCCTAGTACCTTTCGTTCTACTAGTGTAAGGAATGCTACGGCTAATAGGATGGGAATAATTAGTATTAGAATATTAATTATAAACATTTTGTTAAGGAGAGGATTTGAATCTCTGATTATAAAGTTTTAAGTTTTACGCAATTACCGGGCTCTGCCACCTTAACAAAACCCTTTTCTAGGGTAGGTTTATATTTGTAGAATTAATTAAGATGATATCATTAATTATTTTAAGGCGCTTGTTTGAAGTTGGCCTTATTTCTCTGGTCCTTTCGTACTGGGAGAAATACATAATAGATAGAAACCGACCTGGATTACTCCGGTCTGAACTCAGATCACGTAGGACTTTAATCGTTGAACAAACGAACCTTTGATAGCGGTTGCACCATCAGGATGTCCTGATCCAACATCGAGGTCGTAAACCCTATTGTCGATATGGACTCTCGAATAGGATTGCGCTGTTATCCCTAGGGTAACTTGTTCCGTTGATCAATTTTTTGGATCAATAAGCGATTATGTGATTTGACTTGTGGGTCTAGTCTTTAAAATCGCTCGGAGGATTTCCTATTCTCCGAGGTCGCCCCAACCAAAGCTGTTAGTCCATAAAGAATGTTGTTGTTTCCTTAGAAATAAATTTTGTTTCTTTGGGCTAAGTAGTTAAAGCTCCATAGGGTCTTCTCGTCTTATTAATATATTCCCGCCTCTTCACGGGAAGGTCAATTTCACTGATTGGAAGCAAGAGACAGTAAAACCCTCGTGTGGCCATTCATACAAGTCCTTATTTAGAGAACAAGTGATTATGCTACCTTTGCACGGTCAGGATACCGCGGCCGTTTAACGGTTGTCACTGGGCAGGCAGTGCCTCTAATACTAGTAATGCTAGAGGTGATGTTTTTGGTAAACAGGCGGGGTTTAGTGTTTGCCGAGTTCCTTTTACTTCTTTTAATCTTTCCTTAAGTGCATTCCTGTGTTGGATTAACAGTATAATAAATAAGTTATTTATGGGTGGGCTATTCTTATTTTGCTGTTAATAGTCAGAATATTATCAGATACTGACTTAAACTTATGCAAGGAGAAATATTTCTTGTTACTCATATTAACATTATTGCTTCTATTCTTAATAGATTAGTCCAGTATTAGGTTAGGAGTTGACTATTTGTTATTGGAATTAATGTTATTCTGTCGTCGAGCTTTAACGCTTTCTTAATTGGTGGCTGCTTTTAAGCCTACTATGATATATATTAAGTTTTACTCTCTAATTAAGGTTGTACTCATTTCTAAAAGGCTGTACCTTTTTAGACTAACTTTTAAAAATACATTATAATTTTTTTATATTTTCGGTATTTTTAAAGCTGAACTAACATTCATTTTCTGGACAACCAGCTATCACCAGGCTCGTTAGGCGTTTCACCTCTACTTACAAATCTTCTCACTATTTTGCTACATAGATGAGTTGGTTCTCGATAAATTGTTCGTAAGTAGCTCGTCTGGTTTCGGGGTACTTAGCTAAAATTCATTTTGTTAAGTTTTTACTAGTTAACTCATTATGCAAAAGGTACAAGGGATAATCTTTGCTTTTTTGTACTTTGATTTTTTTCTTTCATCGTTCCCTTACGGTACTATCTCTATAGCGCCATGTTAAAATTTCTATCTCCTATACTCTTAATGGTAGGTAAATGTTTTATTTATAATAAATTGGTAATTTAGTGTGAATAGGTTTATGGGCTAGAATTGGTTCAAGATATTCGTGGTATAGTGAAATCTTCTAGGTGTAAACTAGGTGCTTTATTTAAGCTATATCTTGGTTTATCCAAGCACACTTTCCAGTATGCTTACCTTGTTACGACTTGTCTCCTCTCATATGATTAATATATATAAATAAGTTTGAGTATATCGTACTTACTTGAGGAGGGTGACGGGCGGTGTGTGCGTGCTTCATGGCCTAATTCAACTAAGCACTCTATTCTTAGTTTACTGCTAAATCCTCCTTTGGTTATTAATTTCATAATAACTTTCGTATTGAGTTGTTCTTAAATTAAAAAATGTAGCCCATTTCTTTCCATTCCATAGGTTACACCTTGACCTAACGTTTTTATGTGCTATGATTGCGCTTACTTTTACTCCTTTTTAGGGTTTGCTGAAGATGGCGGTATATAGACTGTATTAGCGAGGAATGGTGAGGTCTATCGGGGTTTATCGATTATAGAACAGGCTCCTCTAGAAGGGTATAAAGCACCGCCAAGTCCTTTGAGTTTTAAGCTATTGCCGGTAGTACTCTGGCGAATAATTTTGTTTGTGGAATTATTTGTGTTTAGGGCTAGGCATAGTGGGGTATCTAATCCCAGTTTGGGTCCTAGCTATCGTGTTTCAGCAGCTGTAAAGTTACTTTCGTTATTTATTTTTGTTGCAATTATGGCTTTTTACAGCTTAATTGAAATTTAGCTTTATTTGGAATGGTGCTTTAACACGCTTTACGCCGTGTGCCTATTAACTTGGGTTAATCGTATGACCGCGGTGGCTGGCACGAAATTTACCAACCCTAATTAATATGGCTTAGTCAAACTTTCGTTTATGGCTTAATTTTTATCACTGCTGTCTCCCGTGGGGGTGTGGCTGAGCAAGGTGTCGTGAGCTACGGATGTGTGCTTGATACCAGCTCCTCTTGGTTTTATTAACTTGGAGGGCATTTTCACTGGAGCGTAGATGCTTGCATGTGTAAGTCTATTAAAGGTTAATAGGAAGGCTGGGACCAAACCTATATGTTTATGGAGTTAATATACTCATCTAGGCATTTTCAGTGCCTTGCTTTAGTTGCTTAAGCTACATTAAC